ATGAAAGTATCCTTGAGAAAGCATAGGATCTTCTGAAAAGAATTACAACACACTACTATAAGATGCTCTATTTTTACATAGAAATGTGTTCGCTCAAGAAAGACTCCAGAGGATGTTGATCGTAAATAAGAAGATTGTTTACGAATAAATAGGAATAAATATTCGCATTCATATACATAAGAATTATATAGGAACCAAAGGAATTTTTTATTTATTTTTGAAAAGGCGTAAATGAATTTCTTTGAAGTAACGAGACTATTCAAATTATGATATTCGTGGAAAAGAAATCGCAATAAATGCAAAGAAGGAACATCCTTGATCCAGCATTGAAGTACTTGAACCAAGATTTCCAGATGTATGGGATGAGGTATTAGTAGATCTGACACATAATTCAAATGTAAAAATTTGTCCTCTAAAAAGGGAAATATTGAATGAATAGATCGTAAATTCTGATATTTTAGTATTTTTTTTGCTTCAGAAGATTCAGAAAAAGATACTAATTGCGACGAGAATGGAATTTCCAGAATGACTCCAAAACCTTCTGATACCATTTGAGAAGAAAAATGAGAAGAAAAAAAATTCTTGTACTCCCAAAATTCTTTTTTGTTAGAATCATTAAACGAAGAAATAAAAAAATTCTGTTGATACATTTGAGTAATTAAACGTTTCACAAGTACTAAACTAGATTTATTGTCATAACCAATAATTTCCACGGGTTCGTAAAAAATCAAACTATTGAAGTTATGATCATGAGCAAGTGAGTAAATATACTCCTGAAAGAGTAGCGGATATAGGAAGTTTTGTTGCCGAAATCCAGAAATTTTTCCATTTACGTACATTTATACTGATGAAAACAAAAACAAAAAAGGGAGTCGCTTCTTGTGTTATTGTTATTAAATGATAACATAGTGCAATATGGTCAGAACGGCGTATGTGTATTGTATATTATACGTAGTATATTCTTTATACTTTATATACTATACTAGAACTATAAATAACACTATAGTATATTAGTGTATTATTAGTATATACAGTAATATACAGTTATACAGTATTACACTACAGTAATACAATTACATTACATTTTTTTTAGATATCCTTTATTATAAATTATAAAATTCTATACTTTATTATTATTATATATTATAATTTATTATAATAATATATTTATATTTATTATTTATTATTTATATATTATTATTATATTTTATATTATACTTTTTTATTATATTTTTTATATTATATATTATATTATTATATATACATACTGTTATATTTATATATACATACTGTTATATTTATATTGATTGTGATGTAAATAACGTAATGGTAAAAAGATTATATAGATTATATAAAAGTTAAGAACAAATAAAGAATATATACCCCGGAGACAGAGAGCCCAATCAACAGATCTTTTTTCTTTCCCTTTCTATACAATCGGATTTATTGTTAATATAACTAGAATAACAATAAAAGAAATAAAGAAAATCTAAAATAGCAAGAAGAAAAATAAGGAAAAGGTATAAAATCTTTTATTTTCGCAACCCGATCGCTCTTTTGACCTTGGAATAAATTTTTTTTATCAGTATACTATTTCTTAGTACACATCTGTCTTAAATTTAAAATAAAGAATAATTAGGATTCAAGAAAAAAAAAGAATCAATGGTCCACTCACAATTAACAAGAGAACCTTTTCCCGCATCAGGCACTAATCTATTTTTAACGTCTAATTAGATCGGGTCTTCATTCAAATTAATTCAAATTAAGAAGATAAGCTCGTTACTTTTTCGTCTTACTCGAATTGGAGCCATAAGGCTCTATCCATTTATTCACTAGACCCAACTAGAATTCTTATGTTATATTATGAGTATTAAATTTTTTTATGATTATTTTATTTATTAAAATTATATTTCATATTTAACGACATGCTCTTTTTTCCATTCATTACCTTTCAGGATCAGTCGCGTTCTTATAAACTCTACCAATAGTCTTGACGAATTCCTTCCTTCATCCAAATGTGTAAAAGATCATAGTCGCACTTAAAAGCCGAGTACTCTACCGTTGAGTTAGCAACCCGAATCTATATGATGTGTAGATATGATCAAAATAAAAATAAAATAAAAATCAATGGAATTGAACTGCACAACTACATCAAAACATGGAACTAGGAAGAAAACCAATCTAAACAACAAAATATCAATAGGATCCGGTTCAAAAAACAAGAGATTCAAAATAGAATTGGCAAATTGACAAACCACTTATCTACGAGATAATTATATCTGTTCGATACGCCATTGTCAATATGAATGGACTTTTTATAAAAAAAAAAATATTAATATTTAATAAATTAAATAAATAAAATAAAATCTAAATTATAAATATTAGTAATATAATTAATATTAATATTATAAAATATTAATATAAAATATTATTAATATAATAATAATATAATTAATATAATATAATATATAATAATATAATTAATAATATAATAATTATAATATATAATAATAAATATAATATAATTATAATATAATTAGAATTAAATAAAATATTGTATTGGATATTATTAGATATTGGATTAGCACAACACAAATGATAAATAAGAGATTTGAGCGTAAAAAATAAGGTAGATATAAAATATAGAAAAAAAATATCAGGTTTCCTTAATCAAAAAATAAATAAAAATAAATAAAGGTACAATACAAATACAAGAAGAAAGATTACCCCCCCCTGTTGGGGGGGGGTTCCACAACAAGAAAAAAAGAAATAAAATAAACTAAATTAAGTAAGAATAAGATTAAGATAGAACAAGAAAAGACCAAACTTTGAATAAAGAATTACACAAGGATAGGTACTAAGGATAGGTACTAGCTTTTTCTATTCATGACTTTTATTCTGATCAAAATAAACTTGAAATTATTTATTTAAAGAGTTCTGCCTTCCTTAAAATATTATGAACAGTTCCTGTGGGTTGAGCACCCTTTTCAAGGAAATATAGAATAGCAGGAACATTTAAATAAGTTTGATTATTTATCGGATCATAAAAACCCACTTTTCGAAGATCTCTTCCTTCTCTTCGGGATCGAACATCAATTGCAACGATTCGATAGATGGCTCATTGGGATAGATGTAGATAAAGGATGCCCCCCCTAGAAACGTATAGGAGGTTTTCGCCTCATACGGCTCAAGAAAAGATGATTCTATAATTCTATTCTATAATACTATAATATACTATATATTCTATAATTATACTATTTATACTATATTATACTATATTATATCTTTACAGTATATCTTTACAGAAAAAAAATCTCAGTCGTACTCCTAACTCAAGTTGGATAGTTTTAAAAGAGTTCGAAAGGAAATCTTTCTAATTTATTGAGCTGTCTCTAACTTATTTTTTTGTCTCCTTTAGGATCTATTTTTTTTTTTGCTCATTCTGATCCAATTGTTGAGACAAGTGAAAATAGTATTTACTTGTTCCGGAATTCGTTGTCTTTGCTTTACGATTTGTGAAATCTTTGGGTTTAGACATTACTTTGGTGATACTTACTCCTTTTCAAAAAGGCAGCAACATACCTTTTTTTATATGGAAAAAAGAACAATCATACGAAAGATTGATTTCTTTGTGATACACTTTTGATCAAAACAGTTTTAAAATTTCGACAAATTTGACTTTTTTTTTTTATTTCAAACTTGTTAAAATTTTAACCTCTCCATTTATATATTCTATTGATGATCTATTTACTAATGATCTATTTACAAAGTTGGTCTAACTTATTGATTATCACTAACCCTAGATTATTCTCCCGATAAATAAATCAATCGTTTTTACTCGAGCTCCACCATATGCTATACCATTAGTCTTTTTATTTACCAACCTAAGGCAAATTAAATTAGGTTCCTAGCAGGACAAACTATGTCGAGACAAGAGCATCTTCATTCCTATAGAAAATGATGGATGGCAAAATCCACAGCCAATCATGTCCTTCAAGTCGCACGTTGCTTTCTACCACATCGTTTCAAACGAAGTTTTACCATAACATCCCTCTCCCTTGATTTTTATTTTGAAGCGTATGCAATTGATTCAATATGAAATCATGAATAGTCATTGGCTGAACCGATATATAATATATCACACTTACCTATCCATAGATAGATAAGTTTTTGTCCGAAAAGGATTTCACTTAAATTAACCCCATATTTTATCATATGAAGAAAATCACATGAAAAAAAAAATCTTTTATTTTTACTTTTATTCAAATGAAAAAGAAATCCCCATGAATGGCTAAAGATTTTCAGCTACTTAGAATCATTATTAAATTTCAGAATAAAGGATTGGATCACATTGTATCCAACGTTAAACAGAAAAATTTTTAATTCCTTAATTTGAATTTAAATTCTATTTAAATAGAGAAGAATCCCTTGTTTATGATGAATAACGACCTGGGACGGAAGGATTCGAACCTCCGAGTAACGGGACCAAAACCCGTTGCCTTACCGCTTGGCCACGCCCCATTTTTCTTTTTTTCTAAGAAAACCTAAGCTCAATATTGATTAAAGGATTCGAACCTCCGAGTAACGGGACCAAAACCCGTTGCCTTACCGCTTGGCCACGCCCCATTTTTCTTTTTTTCTAAGAAAACCTAAGCTCAATATTGATTAAAGGATTAGAACCTCCGAATAACGGGACCAAAACCCGTTGCCTTACCGCTTGGCCACGCCCCATTTTTCTTTTTTTTCTAAGAAAACCTAAGCTCAATATTGACTATTCGTCAATAACCAACCAAAATAAATATAGGACATGTTGTCCTTAGGATTCAACACATGTAGATATAGAATAAAAAAGATTCATTGATCATTACATAAAATTCAATTAAGATATTGTATGAAAGTAGAATTCCTTATATTCTAAGTATTTTAATTTAACTTGATTGTAAAATGTAAGGAAGTATTTTTGATTGAGGAGAGGTAAAAGAAAAAGAAGAATTTTTTTTATCTTTTATCCACCTTTTTTATTTTTATCTCATAAAAACAACTCAATGAAATATGATAATTTATTATCAGATTTCAATTTCATTTTAAAGAACAAGAAAAAAATGTTTGTTATGTTTAATACTTTTAGTTTAATCTGTATCTGTCTTAATTCTAACCTTTATTCGAGTAGTTTTTTATTCGCTAAATTACCCGAGGCTTATGCCTTTTTCAATCCAATCGTAGACGTTATGCCAGTTATCCCTGTACTCTTTTTTCTCTTAGCCTTTGTTTGGCAAGCTGCCGTAAGTTTTCGATAAAAAAAGATGATATTTTGATTAAAAAAATAAATAAGATCGGATAAGTCTGACATTAGGAACCCTCGATTAAAAAAGCTAAATTCTGGTATTTTATATTGTATATTGAATTTAATTTTAAATTTTATTATATTGTATATTGAATTTAATTTTAAATTTTATTATATTGTATATTGAATTTAATTTTAAATTTTATTATATTGTATATTGAATTTAATTTTAAATTTTATTATATTGTATATTGAATTTAATTTTAAATTTTATTATATTGTATATTGAATTTAATTTTAAATTTTATTATATTGTATATTGAATTTAATTTTAAATTTTATTATATTGTATATTGAATTTAATTTTAAATTTTATTATATTGTATATTGGTATATTGAATTTAATTTTAAATTTTAATAAGGGAGCGCTGATTTTTGATCAGCTTATTTCTTCCTTTGTTCTAACCTTCTCTTTCGAAGATCCCATACAATATCTAATTATAGATATGACAATATAATGTAAATATATTAATGTATAGCGTGTGTCGTAAAATAGGTGATTCTATTTACTTAAAAAAAAAATTATATTATTTATCTTGGAGATTATGTAATGTTTACTTTTAAATTATTCGTTTACACAGTAGTATCTATAATTATAGATATGGCAATAAATTCATTATTATAGATATGACAATATAATGTAAATATATTAATGTATAGCGTGTGTCGTAAAATAGGTGATTCTATTTACTTAAAAAAAAAAAAAATTATATTATTTATTTTGGAGATTATGTAATGTTTACTCTTAAATCCTTCGTTTACACAGTAGTAATATTCTTTGTTTCTCTCTTCATCTTTGGATTATTATCTAATGATACGGGGCGTAATCCTGGGCGCAAGGAATAAAAAAATAGATTCGTTTTTCGTTTTTCATAGGTAAATCTATCAATAAATGGAATAGATACTAGATAAAGAAAGATAAAAATTTCATAAAAATAAAAGAAAATTAATAATAATAAATTCTTCAAAATTATAAAAATTCAAGTGATCGGGTGGGTCGGAGAGAGGGGGATTCGAACCCCCGGTGCGAAAAATTCGTACAACGGATTAGCAATCCGACGCTTTAGTCCACTCAGCCACCTCTCCCCATTGAAAAATTAAAGTTTATCGTGTGATGTGACACGTGAAGCCAAGATTGAAAAAAATTTGTATTTTCCTTCTTTTTTATTAATTATAAGATTAAGTAATCTAAAAAAAAAAAGTAATGTAATCATTAATGTAATCATTGTATAATTGTATATAAGAATATAATAAGAATATATACTTCACTTCTTTCATTTTAAATGAAATTCGAACAATAACAATAGATAAAAATCTAATAACTAAAATATAGAAAAAGTGTAATAAAAACACATAAAAAAATGGATAAAGTGTCAGATATCCACGAATTTGATCAGTAATTAAATTAATTAAATTTTTATAATGAGTCGAAACAGATTTCTACATATAAAAAGAATACTTTATTTCTTATTTCTTTGATTTTGTACAAAGGGTTCGTTTACCCGGCCTGGTTAAGTACTGGCCGGGCCAGTACTTCTTTTGTTCCAACGAACAAAACAATTTTTTTTTTTATATTAAATCAAAATTCTTATCGAAACAAGAAGAGATATTTTAATTCCCATTATTAGTTATTAGAAATAGTGTTAGATTCTAATATATGGATTTATATAGATTATCTTAGAAATTCTCTAAATTATCTATAATCCAGTAAATTATCTTAAATTCTATATAATCCAGATTAATATATATTAATATTATTAATATTAATTTATATTTCTTAATATTATTAATATTTATTATCTTAATCTTATTTCTATATACTATATATATACTATATACTATATATATATATATATATTTATACTATCTATATTTCTATCTATTCCTACATACCTATTCCTACATACTATATATATATTTATTCTATATTTATATTCTATTATATTTATTATATTTATATTCTATATATATATAATATTTATAATTCTATATTTATATTCTATTATATTTATATTCTATATATTCTATACTATATATATATATATATATAATATTTATATTATATATATATATATATATATTTTTTTATTATATATTATATATATATATATTTTTATTATATATTATTATATTATATATTATATATATAATATATA